GTATTTATAAAAGCATCATGCTTCAAGCAGCTAAGATTATGGGATCAGGACTAGCGACTATTGGGCTTGCGGGGGCAGGGGTAGGAATTGGGGTCGTGTTTCAAGGGCTAATCACAGGAACAGCTCGAAACCCTGCAATAAGAAATCAACTATTTTCATATGCCATTCTTGGGTTTGCCCTATCAGAGGCGACAGGGCTATTTGCGCTAATAATAAGCTTTCTTCTTCTATATTCATAATAAAGCCCTTCCTAGGATAGGGTAATAAAACGGATAAGACAAGTAAGATAGTATAGCAGCAGTAGTAAAACCTTCACACACCTACATTATTTTGAGGATGTACATACAAAGATGAAAGATGTAGCTCTTAAAACAGAAAAATACATAAGGTATCTATGTTTGAGAGAATAGTGTGAACGGTAAGCTTTATGTATGTAGTGCAGACACTATGTGTCCGAGAGGAATGGGTTATAAGCAGTCATGATGGAAATATGATAAGAGGAAGGATTCTATCATTAGAACGATAGACAGGTAAGGTATTGGAAGTTTCATTCTCCATAGTGTTGAATATACAGATTCTAGTAAGTCAGCTATTCTAGCTGCAGAGCAAAGAGGGATAGACCTGCTAAAACCTGAATATAATCAACTAACGGCGGCAGGTCAAGTCAAGGTTAGTTTCATAGTGCTGAGACTAGAGCACTAATCTCACAGAGGAGGCATGGGGGGTAAACCAGGGTATGCGGGGTGCGAACTCAGATATAGATAAGGCAGATAGGTTAGAACAATACCTTAAAGGTGGACTGCACATCCGAGGCAGTAGAGTAAATAAGACGATCGACTCTAAGGGGACAACTTCCATAAACCATGCTATGTAACGAGTAGGATAGATCTGATGAAACCCGAGCTAGGTGAACGAACAGGACGATAAATGAGACTGGCAGCTATAGAGATAGGAACAACTAATCGGACACCCCTAAAATAGAGAACCTTTAAAAATCGTTATAAAGTCACTATAGCTAAAATCCTAACTAGGTCTTTGCTCTCATAATGTCTTTTCTACTGCTTTATCCATCTATTTATCTAATAGATATACCCCCTTTTTTTTCAACAGTAAGATACAGTAAATAGGAAGATAATAAAAATAATAAAACTTTTAGTTAAAGGATTAAGACAGAGGGATGATAGCTCTAATTCAACTAAAGCTCATCCTTATTCAATTGTAAATGTACATGCATAAATTCGTAATAGGGGGGTATAAATTCCCTTCTATTCAGTCCCATTCCATTTCATGGAATGAAATAAGGCAGTAACTAAGGATAGTAAGAATGGTAAACTTTTAAGAAGGTAGTGCTGTTGATCGACGGATCAAGGATGGGAGACTATAAACCATCTTGACAGAAATATAGGCAAGGGGGTCATAGGAGTAGTAAATAGAGGTAATAAAATAGAAAGAATATAATAAGATAGAATAGATATATATAATAATAAATAGATCTTCCTTCATAGTGTCGACGACACAAATGATAATAAATAGATGATAATGGATCGTGAACAGAGTATAGATAGTAGATAATCGACTCATGTTAGCATGATATAGTCAAGGATATATACGTACTATTGAGGCTGGGGTGCTCATTTCACAGAGGGTGCTAGGTAAGTCTAGATCTAGATCTGATGAGACCCGAGCACAGATATTTCTAAGGTTTTAAATACGTTTTATGATAAGACACACATCCGAAGCCGTATAACACCACTCTTAAGGCATAATGCGTATGCGTATAGGTATGTGTATGCTATGCGTATGCTATGCGTATGCTATTCAAAGAACGACTAATAATAAGCCGAGTTTAACTATTAGCTGAGTACATCAGTACAACCCGGGGGGGGGGCAGGTGCACAAGCCGAGCGATAGATAATACAAGAAGCTAAAAGACTTGGGACAACACCACGAACACTCAATAAGTACGACGGTAGAATAGGTAAGAGTCGGAACAAAATGATTATGAGTGGGATGATAAAATAGGGAAGTGCTCTAAAGGTATCCAAATACAGAGTACGATAAAACGTTTATAATGCATATGGATATGAATATGAAGGTGGATATGAGTATGACTATGAAAACAATATTCCAAGCAATATATCCATATTTTGCAATGAGTATAAAAGATAAGAAATATGGATATGCTATAAAGTTCTCCAGAACTAAGTAAACTGTAAGCTGTAAACTGTAGACTGTAACCTCATGAGGTTTCTTTAAGAATGCTTCCGTATAATCTAATATAAAGCGTCTTTTACCTATCATCTCTCTGATCTTCTCTCTATAACCTAAACCGAAACCGAAACCATAAGTGAGGGTATATAATAAGGAAGGCATAAAGATTTCAGGGGAGAGGTGAATATGAAAGGGGAGTAAGATATATAGAGGGTGAGGCCTAAACAGAAATAAAGTAAAGGTAGGGGGGGGGGGTATAAGGAGAAAGATATAAGGAGGGGATAAGCGTTGAAATGTAGAAGGAGTTTATAAAAAGAGGTGAGATATGGGGTGGAATGATAAGAGATAAGACTATAAAGACTAACTGAGCATGAGAAAACCAGGTAAGTAGGTAGGTGTATCCCTAAATAAGGTGACTAAATTAACTGTAGCTCAAGGGTAGAGTGGATAACTTTTAATTATCTTGTTATAGGTTCGAGCCCTATCAGTTAAATAGGATGAATGCAGTTAAAACAGTCAAGCCATTAATTTTCAGACACACATATATTGTGTGTAGTCAAAGATAGGTATGTAATACACACATAAAAAATGGGGGATATGACAAGTAATAAGGAATGTGGAGCATCAGCTTCACCTCTAATAAAATATAATCTTCAAGGGTTCTCTTTCTTCTTCTTCTCCTTATCCTTTTTTCCTTGCCTTCTCTTCTCTCTTAAACTTCTAATAGATTAGATAAGATAAGATAAGATAAGATTAGGTTAGGTTAGAAGAGATGAGAACTCTGGTGTAATGTATGTATAAAGAAGGAGTGATACGTCTATAGAGGGCAATATAGGCGTATAATGGAGAGTGTATATGGGATAAGGTAGGATAATAGAATATATAAGAGATAATAAAAGGTAAGAGCGAATATGATGAAATGGTAAACATACGGTTCTTAGGAAGCCGTGCCAATAAAGGCTTGTGAGTTCAAGTCTCACTATTCGTAATAGCACGTAGGAGGTAATTTTGTAAAGTTGAAGTGTGTGTTTTTTTAGGTCGATCGCTTCGCTTCTAACTAAAATGTCACGTCCTTTTCAAGTATTAACACTAGTTTAGTAAAACTATTTCCAACCCAGCAACATGAGGGTAGGGGTTTTGTGTATAGGATGATGACGAGAGATAATATATAAGAATGTTAATGCTAATGGGTGAAGGTAATCAAAATGATAGGGGGAGTAATGTATAGAGATGATGAGCAACCGATGTGTAGGAAAATGGTGTTAGGGTAAGAAGGTGAAACAGATAGTGTCGACTATCATGGGGGCGTGATGAATGAATTAAAGCTTATATAACATATAGGTGTCAACTAGGGCAAGGTATGAGGGACTAATTTGTTAAGCCAAAGATAGGCAAGTATTGGTTTTATATGATGAAATAACAATAATGATAATAATAATAATCATAATCACGATCGTAATAATAATCATAATAACGACATAATCATCTAATACAGCAACATCGTTGTTATAATAATACAGGATAGTATAGGTATCTCATTGTAGGGCAGGTAGTAAGATGAACAGATGAGTAAATGGTTTTGGGATACAAATAACTCGTAACCTTTCTTAGATCCGTCTAAACAATAAAACAACTATAAATAACTGTGGGCTAACTGACACGATAATAATAAATATGCCTAAAGATAATAATAATAGAAAATGTTATAGAATGAGTAAATAACCGGTGAGGGGGTAAGGTAAGAGACATGCGTAACGAATGTAGGGTTTAGATATAATAATAAGCTTGAACCATTAGCTCGCTCTTATGAGGTCATTGTATTTCATAATAACAGAAAATATGCTTTAACATAACTCATTTCCTTTATTTTAGAAGCACATGCTGAGAAAGGTTAGGGTGTAGAGGGGGGGTGAGTTTGAGTTTGAGTTTGATAGGCGGTGGGGGGGGGGTAGGTCAGTATTGTGACAATCAGATGCTTATCCGAGAGAATCATCGAATGAGTCACAGAGTGTAAAGTAGGGCGACATAGTAATATAACAGGGGGGTACTATAGCCAAGGGGATGAGAATAGGCTTGTGCAAAACTAAACCATTACAGCTGTCTGCGTTTTTAGTTTAATGGTAGAACAGGTCGTTTCGACCGACCTGATATAGGTTCGAATCCTGTAAAACGTGCAGTAGGATGGTATGTAAGTGTTTAAGCATGACGTAAGGGAGATAAATTTATAATAGAATAATAGAAGCTATAAAAAGTAGCCCTTTAAATTCATCTAATTCTCTGCTAGTCCTCTTTTACCTCCCCTTAATAAAATATTACAACTATCACCTTAAAACCAGTAAGCTAATATACTATATACACTTTAGATGTGCAACATAGATATATAACATAGCAGAGCATAGCCGAGCGGAGTAAGCGGTAGAGGGAGGGGGGGATAAAATAATAAGAGATAAAAGAAAATAATAAGAATATCATAATAAAAGAGCTATATAATATCTATCTCTAATAAGAGGGAATAAAAGAGTGGAGTATAATAATATAAAATAGAATAATAATAATAATGATAAGACAATAGATGAAGGATGCCGATATGATGCTAAAGGGGATCAAAGAGAAAGAAAAAGAAATAGAGATAGGAAGAGAGAAGGAAAGGAAGGGGTAGAGATAGGGATAGAGAAAGAAAAGAAAAAGAAAGAGTGATAGGGAAAGTAGAAGATAGAAATAGAGATATAAAAAGTATAAATATAGATTATCGGTGATTTCAGTAATGGTAAGCACAAAAGGGGGGGGTAATAGGTACAGCAGATAAAACAGAGGACATCTCAGAGGCGAATAGTATAAAAAGGATTTGTACCTAGATTTGATAAGCATGATGCAGTTTATCACGATATGTTTATCATGTACAACGTATAAGGTAGAACAAATATAGTAACAGATACAGTTGAGATCTGAGAGGGTGTGCAAGAACAAGATAACGAAAGTCATAAGATATGCGTCATCATGAGTGCGAGAGTGGCAACTATGAGAAGATGCAGGGCGACAACCGGGGGGGAGGGGGCAGGGTCTAGTGCATGATTATAGAGTAAGTATGATTTTGATCATAACCGTCATAATAAGGATAGATGGGTAAGATATGAAAAATAGAATATGCGGAAGGTAGGGGGGGGGGGGGTATGAGACAAAGTGTAGAAGATGATAACATAAGGTTAAAGGTGCATATACCTGTGAATAGGTAGATAAAGATAATGGCGATAGAAGACGTAGGAGGGGGTGTAATAGTAAGGTGTAGGTAAGCTAGATGGATTTAGTTTATAAAAAAATGGGGTGAGTGTGGATTAATTGAATCGATAGAGGTAATGTAGAGGGAGCGAAGGGGTAAGGTAAGGGGCGAGTATCGTATAACGGTTAATATGTCAAACTTCCAATTTGAAGATGCGGGTTCGATTCCTGCTACTTGTAATAAACCATAAGTATTACCGCGGGTAAAAGAGGGTAAGAATAAAGTAAGTATGAAGGTGGGGGGGGGGGTGGAGTAGGGTTTAATGAGGTGATATGAATGTTGACAGTTAATGCTGCTACTAGGGGTTGTAACATTTAGTATAGCGATACCGCTATGTTCGAACACTGTTAATGCTTTTCATTATACGAGACTAGCAGTAATAATATTTATAATGAGTGGGCTGCTAACGATAGAGATAATAAATATAGGGGTAGAGGATATAAGTATATATTGTAGTCTAGTATTTCAATCAGATAGGACACTATTTATGGAGGTTCTACTATTTATGGTAGGGAGTCTATGTCTAATAACATTTCATCCGAGATCAGATAGTAAGGATAGAGGGAATAGCCTATCCACCTTTTCGGAAGCGAGAGAGGTATTTAAGCCTAATGTAACAGACTCGTTTGAAGAAGGGTCAAGAGGGGGAAGGTTTAATGATGTTTTCGAGATAGGTGAGAGGGGGGGGGAGGGTAGTGAAGGGGCATGAAGTATACGAAAAGGTGTAAGTGAATGGGGGTGATCAGCATCAGATTCAGGGATAAAAGGTGATGGAGATATAATACCTAAGGAGTATTCACTAGTAGTAATATTTAGTGTAATAGGGGCGAGTATAATACTATCAAGTTATAATCTAATTTCGATCTATCTAGCAACGGAGCTGCAATCGTTTGCGCTGTACATCATAGCAGCTCTATCAAGAGATTCACTAAGGTCAGTACAAGCATCACTGAAGTATTTTATACTAGGTGCTTGAAGCAGTGCGTTTATTCTGCTAGGGGCAGGGATAATATATACATGTACAGGTAGTACATCGCTAGTGAACATAAGTAATTGGATATCAAGTACCTCAACGGGGCTTTGATCTAATGCGAGTCTAGGTCTAATGTTTATTTATTGTGGGTATATATTCAAGGTATCAGCGGCGCCTTTTCATAATTGGGCACCAGATGTATATCAGAATACTCCGACAGTAGTAACCATGATGCTGATGACCCTACCGAAGATTTCGATTATGACGGCACTATTCACACTAACGAAGGAGTTTATAGATACGAAGGTGGTGTTTATACTACTAGTAGTGGCGATAGCGTCTCTAGTGATAGGGACAGTAACAGGTCTAGTTCAGACACAACTAAGAAGACTTCTGGCATTTAGTACGATTAGTCATGTTGGTTTTATAGTACTATGTCTAAGTCTAGAGACAGAATCAAGTAATAATGCTCTGATATTTTATATAGTTCAATATAGTATGTCAACCCTTCTCATTTGAATATGTATTACAGCTTATGAGGCAGGTGAGAGGAATAGAATGAGGCTAGGAGGATCGGTGAAATGGAGGGTCAATTATATATCAGACCTGAGACAGAGTTTTAGTAGATACAGTATAATTACATTCAGTATAGTGGTAAGTCTATTTTCAATAAGTGGTCTTCCCCCACTAGTAGGATTTATAGCCAAGATAAATGTACTATGATCATCTGTAGAGGAAGGAGCCTATGTAATGTTTATAATAGCCATTATGAGTTCAGTGGTGAGTGCTTCATACTATCTAAAGACGATTAAGATTATAATGTTTGATGAACCTTCTCAACAGAATCAGGAGTTCTCCTCAAGGGTGATACCACAAAAAACAAACAACACGGATGATTCCAATAATGGAACAAGTAATATAAGCCCTCTTCATGCTTTCTCCATTTCAACTTGTACAGCTTTCCTTTCTCTTTTTATACTAGACTCAGAACTTCTAATAAATAGCATTGAACTAGCACTAAACAGTTTTTAATATGACCCTAACAGTACTAATTTTTTTTGTTCTGTTTCTAGTCATCATTCTTCTTTTTAGTAATATTATACTAGCGCCAAGTAATCCTTACCCTGAAAAGATCTCTGTATATGAATGTGGTTTTAATAATGTGCACAGCCCTAGAAATACATTTAGTATTGCCTTTTATATTGTAGCTATTCTATTTCTCATTTTTGATCTTGAGCTAGCCATTTTTTACCCTATTGCGGTTTGTATAAGTATAGTATCAATATATGGTCTAATGGTAGGTCTCTTTTTTATAGCCATTCTAACTATTGGTTTTGTTTATGAGTATGGATCTCAAGCTCTAAAAATCAGCACACACACACACTAACCTTTTATCCGAGTTTTTAGATAAAATAAGAGGAATAGTATCTTTT